GAGAAATTCACTGTCTTGCTGGAAAAGAAAGAGTGCTAGCTTGCTTGTTTTTAAGATTCTTTCGTTCATTTAAAAAGACTCAATCAATCCCACTATGCCTGTTAGCTCGTTAACCTCGGGAAAGAAAAGATAAGGCAATTTAGTTATCATCCGCCCTTGCCTGCGAGCCTAGGAGCAGCTTCACCTTGCGTCTGCTAACCGCTGCTAAAAAGCTAGTGATCCGTAATCCGATGCTACCACCAGACTAGCCGGTAGACTATAGAATGAAGTTCACTGAACCCGAAACCACGCTGCCAAAGAAAAGTAAGCCTAAACCTCTCAACCGGGGCAAAGGTTACGTTCCCTAGGTTCCCCTCTTTCTCCCTTACTTCATGTTTTCTGTCTTCTTTTGTGGATTCCAACTGAATTGTCATCTTTCCCGCCTTCCCTAAAAGCGGCGCCAAGGCTTTGGTTTCTTGGCTCAAGAGATTCTTATTCCCTTTGTAGTCTGACTGCTATTTCTCTTCTGTAGCCCTTAGGCAAGCGCGGGTGAGGAGTTTGACTTAAGAAGCCTTTCTGTTGTTGTTCTGTTGTTGTTCCCGGGAGGACAGTGCCTTACTCGACTTCTAGAGGAAGGCTCCCCCATAGAGAGTCTTGACTTTTGGCTTGAAGCAGCGTCTCAAAGGTAAGTGCCCACGAGAACCCTTGGCTTGGGCGTTGGGAGTAGATGTTAATACGTTTTAAGAGGCAGAAAGCGAACCTAGGGGCAAAGCCAAGGCAGAGCGAAGGGAGAACCAAAGGGAACGGACTCATAGCACCTCCCCGTAGCCCCCGGGAGGGCATACGAGGTAGTGACCGAATGACCTAATGTATGTGTCTTTCCTGAGCGAAGGGACGCCAAGGGACTTGGAGAAGTATTTTTCTTCTATTCTATGTTTTGATTGCACTAACGACGGTCCTTCTTCGTTTTCGATCTCACAACCGGCTCAGCGAAAGGCGATCCGCACATAGCCGTTAGATTAGATCCGGACTGGAGGATCTTTCCCTATGCTATGAAGGTGGGAATGACTAGCCACGGATTCGCAGGCGAGACAGATGAGGAGGCATAGAAGGAGCAATTCCATTATGTGCTAAAGGCTGCGGAATAAGAGCTCTTAGTCCTTTCGGCGTAAAGGCTGTGAATGAATCCTCTTGTTGCATCGAATGCCATGGTTGGCTCTTGGGGAGGGAAGGAAAGGCTTATAGCCAGAAGGAAATGACATATAGAAAGAAAAAGAAGAGAATGCAAGCTCTTTGAAAGGGAGCAAGTGGTATAATTTAGTTACTACCTGTACCTGGTTGAATGAGATTCTAAATTTGTTTAGGGAAGGCTACGAAGCCTTTGTTCAAAAGTAGCTCGGAAAAGTCAGTAGAGTAGATCAAAACTGGTAGTCTGCTAGCGCTAATACTATTACTTTCGTTCCGATTCAAGCTTTCCTTTCTTATGGGCGAAGACGCCGTGCAATAAAGAGAGTTCCATCAACAGAAGCCGATTCTATGCGCTAGCCTTGCATCAATGAATGTGCTTGCTCTTCTCATGCCATGCCTTGTCAGCTAGCCTCCTTAGCGCTCCGTGGGCTTTGCTGCTCCCTCAGACACAGACAGGACAGGAACTAGTATTTGACTTTCTTCCTTGATTGTGGCAAGGAAAGTGGGTTGGCCCTTTCGCAAACCCTTCTTCACCTGTATCGCTGAGACCAATGCAGTTTTTTCTTTCTTTACAAACAATGCTGCCTTTGAAGTAGCAACTAGGCAAGGGCTTTTTTACCAGGATAGCAATCGAATCCATAAACGGTAGCGGTGCAAGGCCGTTCGTCAAAATTCCATTCCAAGGATCATCTGGAAGTCGTCCATTGGAATGGCCATAAACGTAGCCTTTCCAGCCCATGTTCCAATCCGGATGGGCACATTGTTTGCGATCTAAGAGATAAGCCTAGCAGGCTCATTGCCCCTGCGACTGCACATCGATACGTGCCTGCTACTGCGGAATCGACACACCTTCTAATTTGAAGACTGTTTCCTTTAGGAGCGGAAATGCCGACATCTACTATTCCATCAAAGAGCCTACTCGTCGTAAGCCCTTCTAGTTCATCTGCATCAGCTAATATCGAATCGCCTGTTGTGCCCTGAGAATGGTCTGTTGCGGGCTATCATTCGTATCTTAAGGCAGTTCATTTACTTGCATCAACAGGAAAGTCATCAGTCCCTTATTCTTGAACAACCTATTCTGATTCATTTCCTCTTAGATTACCCGGACAAAATGCCATTTCCGGCTAATTCAATAGCATTGGACTAACTCGGGAAAGCTTTAGTAAAGCAGTACTGATCCCAGAAAGCTCCTTCACCATTGGCATTGTGGGCATCTGAGATGAGAAGAGGATTCGCGGCATCTTCACTAGTTGCTTGCCTTTCAAAGGCCTTCTTCTTTCAAAATAAAGGGGCAATCTTAGGTCAATCAGGTTAATCCCGAACAACTGACGAGAGCTCTAATGTCATGTCAAACCTGAAAGCGGATGCGAGAAAGATGTCAAAAGCATCTGCTTAGGGTCAGATTGGACTTTATCTTCTTGCCCTGCTTGCCACCACTCCGAAAGCCTGATTCGCAGCTCTCTAAAGAATTCCGAAGTCAGTTAGGGGTCTAGCTCAGCTCTAAGCCTAGGATAGGACCTTGTCCAGGAACCAACTTCTTTCTATTTTAGTATAATTAGAACGGAGTCTCAGTAAACCGCGCTAAAGCCCACCCTCTAGCCCTAAAGGCTTTTCCCAGACTCATCTCGCCGGCGAAATTCTATTCTCTGTCCTATGAGGCCTAAGCAGACCAAGCTTCCTTAGCGTACTGAGCCCTACCTATTCAAGAGAACAGAGACTAGCTACAATGGTATTAATTCTCCTTTCGAGGGAGATCCTTTCTAGAGTCATCCGCCAGCCATAAGGAGGAAAGAAAACACATCCCGGGGGTCAAAACTTGCAATCTAGGCCCGCTTTGTCTAGTGAATTATGAACGCATTGGCATACCGACCTGCCTCGGCTAAGGAATGGGATTTCTCCATGTAAAGGCAAGCTTACAAATATCTTTATGTACCCTGTGGGATGGCTTCGGTGAATGGTCTTTCTCTAGTAGAGATTCCACTTCCTCATGAATTTCTCTTGAATAGGGATCTCGCCAACCTTTAGGAGGCTATACCACTCAACAGAAGAAAAAATCCGATTGCGCTAGCCCTTATGGAATGAATACTCAGCCGCTCTAGTACACATGCAAGTACACCGAAACACAGAGTCGCTTGTCATCGAGAGATTGGACATCCCAGCCACAGCCGTCGAACGGGACTCATTCATCTTCTTGGATGAAGACTTTCGAGAGTTGAAACATGATGAACTATCACCAGTCAAGACGAGGAAGATTACGAGGACGATGGGAACCATGGTATTATGATTTATAAAAAACCTCAAGGACGGGTTCATACCAGAGTACGCCACTCGTGGTCAGAGGAGAGCCCGGAGGGAACTTGCCCGACGATCTGTGATCTTGGGGGATGTCCTTTACAAAAGGTCCTTCAAGGGGTACTCGCCCTTCCTTACTTAATAGGAAGAAGGAGCGCACATTGTTGAACAAGCTCATTCAAGTGCGTGCGGAGGACACGTCAACAGCCAAATGCTTGCCAAGAAAATCATGAGGCAAGGCCCCCTATTATAAAAGTAAGGGTTTCAAGAGATGTCAGCTCCACTCCTTTGATGGAATTTTCTTTCTACATGATGCAGCATGTAGAATGGTGGGTCCGTCGTCTATCTCCAAGGGAGACCCCGAATGAAAAAAGCGTACCTTCGAAGGCTGCGATCAGGAGCTGCTTAACATCATTGAGAACAGGAGATCAGAAAATTGGGTGGAGTATAACGTAAAAAGTAAACCAAGACTGGGATATGATCATAGCCGCAGTGAAGTCTTGGGATGCAAAGGCGATGGTTTTTAGATTCGGCAAACATGAGATGTGTCCCACACTTGAAGAAGTACATCGAATTTTTGAGATATCCCTTAATGTCCTTTTTGTACCTAGAGAAGGACGACCTCGAGAGAGCAGACGACCAGTAGAGTAGGTGCTCCATATCGTTCCTGCTGCGTAGGTATAAGGTAATTCACAGCGCTAGCAGATCAGAAGTACGGAAGTCGGCCCTCACCCTTCTATAATAGGGGGCAGTGCTACCTATAGAACGGGAATGTTCATCCTCTCTTAAAGTCCTTTATGGATTTCGAGTCGGAAATAGAGCTGTGGCAAGCAATATAGATCCCCCTGACTCTCTCTATAAAAAAGCCCTTCTTAGTCAAGCTTCGGCCCTATGGAGTAAAGGGAAGTGCAGATCTGGAGTGTTTGGACGAGAAAGAAAGGCTATGCAGCAAGCTGAGTTGTACCGAAACAGAATTTTCCGGGCATACGAGAAAAGAGTCCAGCCGAGCATATTTGTTTGCGAGTTTCTTGATCCCGGAAATCTTGTACTCAGAGTCACGGATAAAGTGGACTACCCTGGGTGACCCCCTGTTCTTTCTAGTGGGTTTTTTCCGGACCATTCAGCCTTTTCCCAACCAAGCATAGGTAGAACCCCTCTTTCCCATACACAACGACGGTTCCAAGCAAGATGAGTAGTTTATAGTCGACTCAATATCGACGAAATCCCCCATTTGATCCCTATAGTACCGATTGTCTTGGAGTGCACCCTTCATCGAAAGAGTAGGCGGTTGAAAGACCCACCTCTGAATAAAGCCTTTAGGTTGGGAGATATCAAAGGGGAACCTCGCCTAGCTTCTCTGTCCTTGTATTATTCAACTCATCTGTCCACTTATCTTGTCCAAAGCAGAAGGAATATAAAAATCCTTTGTTTCGAAGGACTGGAAAAGATTCAATCCACTTGTTGGTCCTCTTCTTAGCTCTTGATGCGCTTCGTCGGATATTTTCTGGCCCGTAGCTTACAACATCTTATGAGAAGGGCATGTAGCTCGATACAATCTAAGGCCAGTTGCTTACTTGCGTACGAAGAAAAGGGCAGACGGATTCTGCCATTCCCATCCCTCATCAGGGTCCAGCTTTACAAAGATTTTGATGTGGATGAGAGAGAGAGCATATTTATTAGATATCCCCACAATTAGAGCTATTAGATGAGAAGAGACTTCGCGCCATGGAACATGTCCAGGTCTACCAGAAATTTCCCGTGCATTCCAAAATAAGGTAATATAGAGAAAGTTCAACATAGGGGATAAAGTCTTGAAAAAGATTCTTTCCGGACGTGAGCCTCATCCAAGAGGGAAACTCCATTTTGTGCTCGCTCTCTTCTGTCATGCGCATCATGGCTGGGTGAGTTGGCCCATTGCGAATTAACCTCAGTGCTTCCAATCTGGTCATGCACTTTTTAAGATGCGGAACCTGGGAGCTTTCCTCTTCAAAATAGGGGTAATTTTTTCGTAGGGGGTAAGGAAGGTGCCGAGGTCTTAATAGAAAGGGGTTGATAGTCCCGTCTGCTAGGCTTTTCCGAACTTCCCGTGAAATCCTTTTCTTCTGCTTTTTCCCAACGAGATATCCCCATTCTTTAGTATTGAAGCATATATTAGTTCCAGAGAATCATCCGAACATTCTGAGATACGGTTGTCAAATGGGGGAAGAGGAACGAGAGGCGTCCCTAAGCTTTCCGGCTCACTAGTAGGTGACGAGGGGATTTCTAAAAAAGGGGTAATTTCATCTGCCGATGCATTCGTTCGGATACATTCTTCCTTCTTCACCTTTTCAACCCTAAAAAAGCGAATTTGCGGTAATGAATTGAGCGGCAGCGAGGAGGTCCGGTTCCATAGTGATTTCGTCTGCTTTTGGAACTTCGATTCCTGGGGACAAAGAAAGTTTCTTCGGAGTTTTTCATTCTCAGAACCTCCTTCGAATTACAGAACTTGAGGGGGTCTCACAGGCATCTCTCTTCGAGCGGCAGTGCAAGCTCGGATGGTGTTAGCGCTGGCAGAAGGTCCTGGATTAGTTTGTACCGGTGTAGGTTCCTGAGTAGTGACTTGTCCCCCTTGATGTTGTGGCATTGGATTAGTATAGATCCCCATATTAGTAGCTTCAGTGACATTGGTGGCTTTAAGGTATGCCTTAACTTCGTTCCAATTGATACGATTTTCATCATTCATGTCATAGATGACATCACGCAAAGTATGACACTCTTCGATGGTATGGCCCGCGTATCGGTGAAATAGACAGATTTCAAAATAGTCGAGACCAGGAGGCCAGGGGAGTGGTTTATCTCTGGGCAGATAAATGGCTTTCCAGGCGGGTAGGAATGGATAGGGGTAATGGCGGGTAGTGAGCTCTATTGGGTCCCCAGGGTCGCTTGGGAGCACCTTGTTGCTACTGAGGATCATAATTGGCCGGAGGCGCAGCGTTGTTATAAGCGGGTCTGGGCGGAGCTTGCGCTGGGTTTTGCGGGGGTAAGGAGGGTTTTGAGGTTTTTGAGTGGGTTGGGGGCAGGGGCCGGCCCCCTGGATGGCTTGCTGATTCCGGGTGCTCTGTTGTCTCTGTGCATTCTGCTGTGCTTGAACCGCATTAATTTGATCCTTGAGTTGGCTGCTGGGTTATTAGGGTATTCTTCGGCTTGCCTTCTCCCCCATTAGAACTGTTCCTGAGGAAAGTGATAGACCCGTCTTTTATACTCCTCTGCATGCGTTCAAACAGTTGAGGGAATGTTCGGAAATCTCCTAGCACCATCGCTTCCTTGATGGGCTCATGCAGGTTATCGATAACCATCTGTACTGCATCTTCCTCTTTTATGTTCCATTTTGTTTGCTTTAGCTGCTAAATTCCTCCATCAGTTAACAAAGGTAATGAATTCAAAACCGGGCTGCATTTTTTCATTCACCAGATCACAGAGATTGGGGGATGTTCCACCTGGTGCAACTACTGGCTGGTGAATCTCTCAATCACATCGTCAAAACTACGTAGAGCATCAAGGGGAGAGAGGAGTTCCACTTTAGTGCTTCCCCTTCTAATGACTTCTGAGAAAGGTGTTTCAATAACCCAGACTGGGAATCAAGGCCTCGGCAATCTCCACAGAAGGACAGCAAGTGATGATATGGGTCGCCGACCCCATTGTATTTACTAAACTTCGGTATCTTGAACCCTTCCGGCAGAGCTACATCTGGATGTCGGCAAAAATCCTTGAATCTCAGTTTCCTCCCGCTCTACTGCAGCTTGTATCATTGCCTCAATCTCCATCTTTCCGAGAGGCTTCTCCATGGGGACCACAGAGCGATCATAGTATAACTCTTCAATAGGAGATTCATAAGCGAATCGCTTTCGAGGCCTCTCGGATTGCCCATTCATGAAATAAGGTGCAGGAGTTCTTTGCATCCGTAGAGGAGGCTCATCCATGATTGGGAATCGGAATGTGGGTACTTGACTGGATGCCCCTCCATTGATCTTGGCTTGCTTCATTGCATTCATGAATTCTTTG